CTTTATGGAATAAATACTCAGCCGCTTGTGAACCATCGGGTACTCTCTTATTCAATGTTTGTTCAATTACTCTTTTACCCGCAAATGCAATGTACGCATTAGGTTCAGCAATAATGATATCTCCCAACATACCAAAACTGGCTGTTACTCCACCGGTTGTAGGAGATGTAAGGACTGGTACATAGAATAACTTTTTAGTGGATTGGTAATCATATGAAGCAGAAGATATTTTAGCCATTTGCATCAAGCTCAAACTTCCTTCTTGCATGCGTGCTCCTCCAGAAGCACACACAATAATGACAGGTAGAGATCGATTAGTAGCATACTCAATCAAACGAGTGATTTTCTCACCTACTACAGATCCCATACTACCTCCCATGAACTGAAAATCCATAACCCCAATTGCTGTGGGAATACCGTTTAGTTGACCTATGCCTGTTTGAACAGCTTCAGTTAAACCTGTCTTTCTTTGATAAGAATCAATACGATCTTTATAAGGTTCCTCTTCTGAATGAAATTGAATGGGGTTCATAGAAACCATATCTTCATCCATAGGATCCCAAGTGCCCGAATCAATCGAAAGTTCGATTCTATCTGAACTACTCATTTTCAAATGATATCCACACTGTTCACAAATATTCATTTTTGAACTAAGAAGTTTTTTATAATTTAATCCATAACAATTTTCGCATCGAACCCATAAATGTCTGTATTTTTTATTTATATCGAAATCATTAGATCTTCCTCTTATATTGAAATCACTGCCATTATTACGAGTTCTTATACTAAAACTTCCACTTTCACTACCACTTACATTTTCAGTACAAATGAAACTATAAATGTAACTGTCACTGTAATTGTCAGTACCACCTGAAATGGAACTATTAATACTGACTTCAAAACGAAGATAACTATTAATGCAACTATTAATGTGATTAGTCCAACTAGATTGAGTATCATACATGTAATGATAATAGTAGTGATTGTTTCTCTTAGACCCCCTATTCAAAAAACTAGAAAAAAAACCTTCTAATTCACTCAGAAAAGAACTATCATTGTCAATCTCAAAACTATGATTTTCAATATCAAAATATACGGAATAACTGTCACCATTACTATCCCTAACTAAAAAAGTGTCATCAGAGATCAAACTCCAAATATCCCTGATACCAAATAAATAATCAACATTACTGAAACTATAACTAACACTATCACTCCAATTTTTCTCCGTATCATTTATAAGGGGTTCATCACTTCCACTGGTATGGCCAATAGCATCAAGACTTTCCATTGATTTACTTAAACCATACCTATGTTCTAACTTTAACTTCTCGTTAGACAACATCGAATTGAACCACCATTTTTCCATAGAATTGCCCCCTATTTGATGAAAATACAATAGATGAATAGTCATTCGATGAATAATTATTTTACTATTTTATTTCCTATCAGAATTAAGCATATGAGGATTAGGATTGTTAACTAATAATAAGTGAGTATTGAAAGAAATGATTCTCTTTCTTTTTTTTTTTGAATCTGAGATAGCACTTCAATATCTATCTATATAGAAAGATTTTTTTTTTCAATTAAAATACAAATTCTCATCGAAAATAGTTTATAAATAAGGAATTCGTTCTCGTATAACCTTGTATCGTATAATCAAATAATAAGTTTATATTGCAACATGGAACGAAAAAGACAATATACAGGATGAGTAGATTGGATAGAGGGAGCCCTTCCCTTAGCTTAATCTAAGGCCTGAAACTACGAGATAGAAAATGATCCACTAATCCTAAGGATCCATAGGATAAAATATAAAAGTGAATTTTTCTTTCCGAGGAATTCGAATTTGGGGAAATAAAAAGAATTTTATCTGGCTATCTTACGCATTAATTAAGATAGACAATAATGAAAAAAAAATATCAAAATAAAAAGAAATATCAAATATGGAAATGAAATAAAAAAATTTCTACATCTATCGCATTTTTACTATGAATCCCTGTTTGTTGGATCCTATTATTTAGAGTCGCGAATTCATAATGAACTTAATTTTCATAAGAAAACTCCTTATTAGATTAGAAAGAAAGATAGAAAGAACATAAGGATGGGAGAAGAAGAATAATAAAATTTGTAAAAGAAGATTACCCTATTTATATTCGTGTAGAAAGATGAATAGGTACACTTAATTTAGTTCTACATTTTTGCACTTATTATCTATCCTTTTTTTTATTAAAATTTAATATTTTAATATTATTTTTATATTTCAAATTTCTATTTTAATATAAATATATAATTTATAAATTATATATTTATATATACTTAGTAGTATAATATTATATAAAATACAATAGTCAATATTACCTAATATTACTTATAATAGATATACTTATCATATCATAAGATATCTTTCTAATAGATACAAATATATAGATACAAATATTAAATCGAGGCACCCATTCTATGACAGATCTCAACTTACCCTCTATTTTTGTGCCTTTAGTGGGCCTAGTATTTCCGGCAATTGCAATGGCTTCTTTATCTCTTCATGTCCAAAAAAATAAGATTGTCTAGATCCAATGGGACCAAATCCTATCAATTTATTTCAACACTGTATCATAATACAGATATTTTTTTAGTGCAATATGGTACGATATGTGGCTCTTTCCACACACAAATGAAAGAACTGTTATGTATGCGGATACATGCTATCTGCATAAATGCATGTATATATATATATAGCTGGTTAAAAACGGATCAGTAAATATTTTTAATAGAAAGTCAATGTATCTAACCAATTACTCCACATCAGAATAGTGCTAGTTGATGAAAGTTACTTCGGGATCAAGAAAGGTAAAGTCAAATTTGGGTTATTCTCTCAATTCCAATCGAATGCAACTGGATCTAGTATAGTATGAATTGGCGATCAGAACATATATGGATAGAACTTATAAGGGGGTCTCGAAAAACAAGTAATTTTTGCTGGGCCTGTATCCTTTTTTTAGGTTCACTAGGATTCTTAGCGGTTGGAACTTCCAGTTATCTTGGTAGGAATCTGATATCCATATTTCCATCTCAGCAAATTATTTTTTTTCCACAAGGAATCGTGATGTCTTTTTACGGGATCGCAGGTCTGTTCGTTAGCTCCTATTTGTGGTGCACAATTTTGTGGAATGTAGGTAGTGGTTATGACCGATTCGATAGAAAAGAAGGAATTGTGTGCATTTTTCGTTGGGGATTTCCTGGAATAAATCGTCGCATCTTCCTTCGCTTCCTTATGAGAGATATCCAATCAATCAGAATTGAGGTTAAAGAGGGTCTTTATCCTCGTCGTGTCCTTTATATGGAAATCAGAGGTCAAGGGGCCATTCCCTTGACTCGTACTGATGAGAATTTTACTCCACGAGAAATTGAACAAAAAGCTGCCGAATTGGCCTATTTCTTGGGCGTACCAATTGAAGTATTTTGAAATGAATTGAACACAATAAAGAATAAATGTTTTCTTGGCATGGGGGAAGGAACTTGCTAATTCCCTTTTTAATATAATTGAAGTCTTTTTGGAATGTTCATTTGAACAAAACATGTTAGATTATTCTATTTCCTCCTTCCTTTGTCGTGGCGACTCCCATAGAATAAACCAAAAAAGCAGGAGGGCGTATATGGAATAACTATAATAAACTATACTATAATAAAGAAGAAAATTAAGAAAAGAAGAAATTTTTGTATACCATTTGTATACCAAAAGTATTTCGTATGCGTATGGATCCCAACTCAATTCTTTTCTACTAGAAAATTTCTACTAGAAAAAAGGCTAATCTAAGGCTAATATAATAAGTAGGGATTCATCAAATATATCCGAACATTTATTTCGTAATACGGAATTCATCTCATCTTTTTAGGCCCAAAATTTTGATGATACCCTTTTTCTTTTTCCTTGGTTGTGGCTAGGCGGTGAAACATTTCGAAATAATTAACTGAGGGGGGTTTTCGTTTCTAAATCCGATTCGTTATTTTAAGTGGGTTTTCGAGTATTCATAGAAAGGAACAAATGAAGATGAAATTGCTTCGAATTTGCCCATTCAAATTTGCCCAATTGAGATATCTAGGAATAATATTGATTTTGCATTTTTATCCGAAAAGGGCGAACCCTTATTCCATTTCTATATTCCTTCTAGATCCAAGAACTAAACTCAATTTTGACACAAAAATTGGAATGAATAGACCCATAGGTTCAATACCTTGTTATAGAACTCGTGCTTCAGAGAAATATCATATAGAGTCAACGAATGAAGCAGGTTCATTAACGATTCAATTCACAGATAAAAAATGAAAAAAAAGAAAGCATTGCCTTCTTTCCCATATCTTGTATCTATAGTATTTTTGCCCTGGTGGGTTTCTCTCTCATTTAATAAATGTCTGGAACTTTGGGTTACAAATTGGTGGAATACCGGGCAATCCAAAACTCTCTTGAATATCATTCAAGAGAAAAACGTTCTAGAAAGATTCATAGAATTAGAAGAACTCTTTCTGTTGGACGAAATGATAAAGGAGTACCCGGAGACACATATACAAAAACTTCGTATAGGAATACACAAGGAAACGATACAATTGGTCAAAACACACAATGAATATCATCTCCATATCATTTTGCATTTCTCGACAAATATAATCTCTTTCGCTATTCTAAGTGGTTATTTTATTTTGGGTAATGAGGAACTTGTCATTCTTAATTCTTGGGTTCAGGAATTCCTCTATAACTTAAGTGACACAATAAAAGCTTTTTCGATTCTTTTAGTTACTGATTTATGGATTGGATTTCACTCGACTCATGGTTGGGAACTAATAATTGGTTCGTTCTACAATGATTTTGGATTGGCTCATAACGATCAAATTATATCTGGTCTTGTTTCCACCTTTCCAGTTATTCTAGATACAATTGTGAAATATTGGATTTTCCATTATTTAAATCGTGTATCTCCTTCGCTTGTAGTCATTTATCATTCAATGAATGAATGAAGAACTCATTTGATCTCCTGATATCAATCAAATAAATCAGAATCTTTCTTCCTTTATAAAGAAACCATTTTTAATCTTACTTAATTCTTTATATTTTATTTCTACCAGTTCAAGGTATTCGTCCTATATTACAGTACAACTATTCCAGTACAATGACAGACTCGTGCATAGGGAACTTTACTAGTTCCCTATCTAATTTATTGTAGAAATTCCGAGATCCATGATTGGACATGCAAAATAGAAATACTTTTTCTTGGGTAAAGGAACAGATGACTCGATCCATTTCTGTATCGATCATGATATATGTAATAACTCGAGCATCCATTTCAAATGCATATCCCATTTTTGCGCAGCAGGGTTATGAAAACCCACGAGAAGCAACTGGACGAATTGTATGTGCTAATTGCCATTTAGCTAATAAGCCCGTGGATATTGAAGTTCCGCAAGCTGTGCTTCCTGATACTGTATTTGAAGCAGTTGTTCAAATTCCTTATGATATGCAACTGAAACAAGTTCTTGCTAATGGTAAAAAAGGGGGTTTGAATGTGGGTGCTGTTCTTATTTTACCCGAGGGATTCGAATTAGCCCCCCCCGATCGTATTTCTCCTGAGTTGAAAGAAAAGATAGGAAATCTGTCTTTTCAGAGTTATCGTCCCAATAAAAAAAATATTCTTGTGATAGGTCCTGTTCCGGGTCAGAAATATAGTGAAATCGTCTTTCCCATTCTTTCCCCCGACCCTGCTACAAAGAAAGACGTTCACTTCTTAAAATATCCCATATATGTGGGTGGGAACAGAGGAAGGGGTCAGATTTATCCTGATGGTAGCAAGAGTAACAATACAGTCTATAATGCTACATCAGCAGGTATAGTAAGCAAAATAGTACGTAAAGAAAAGGGAGGATATGAAATAACCATAGTTGATGCATCGGATGGACGTCAAGTGGTTGATATTATACCTCCAGGACCAGAACTTCTTGTTTCAGAGGGTGAATCCATTAAGCTTGATCAACCATTAACAAGCAATCCCAATGTAGGAGGGTTTGGTCAGGGAGATGCAGAAATAGTGCTTCAAGATCCATTACGCGTCCAAGGCCTTTTGTTCTTCTTCGCATCTGTTATTTTGGCACAAGTTTTTTTGGTTCTTAAAAAGAAACAGTTTGAAAAAGTTCAATTGTACGAAATGAATTTTTAGGTCCAGAGATTCCTTAACATTTGGTAAAAAGTGCCCATTTTTTGTCCATCGATACAATTATGTATGATCAAAAAATTCTGTAAATCCTTTTGCTTGCTTTGTTTATACTCTTTTTGTTTTGCAGGACGCCTGGAATTCATTACTTGTATTCCATTTTAGTAATAAACAATAGGCATACAAACAAATACAAAAGAAGAGAATACAAGACAAGGATGGTAAAAATGAAAGGAACAAATACTTTTAGGAAGGATTACTAGTCTTCCTAATCTTCTATTCGACGCAAGACGACACAAGAAAAAGGAATTTTCACCCGTTTTCTTGTGTCGTCTTGTATCAAAATAATAATTATTTTTTTTCCTGTTCATCAAAGATTACTATTCCTTTCCTTCTTTTCCGGGTCTATAGGAACTCCTTTGTTTAGATTCATAAGAAGTAGTGGACAAACAAAGGAAAAAAAGGATTATGGGTGAATAAGTTATTGAGCAAATAGAATTTATTCACTTATTCAATATCTTCACTTATTCAATATAAGTTAAACTTCTAACTTAGAGAAATTATTCAAACAAAAAAGACTGTTCCGGTTGAAAGGCGGATTTTATTTTTACGAATATCCAAATCTTTATTTATTATATGATCAGATATATGATCAGAGTTTTTTTTTTTTTTTTTAGAGTAGTTTTGATTAAGGTTCTATTAGTTTAGTCTAGAAATGATTTGCAGGATGTCTCATCCCTAGAAATCAATATAATTATTATATTGGATTATAGATAAAATCGATTGATTCGTTCTTTCTTCTTGCTTCCAGTTAATATTTTGGGGGAAGGGCAGGGACTATGAATCAACCGCTAGATTCAATTGTTCACAAACATCATTAAGAAACAAAAGAATAGAGTGGTTTGAAACATCAGAGCAAAGGATCCTTTTTGTCATTTCTACAAAACAAATATAATATTTTGATTATGCTGACTGGATAACTAACCAATTTGTAGGTTATGGAATAGATCAAAGTCTCATTATAAGAGTAAGAACTCCGCGGGCCCTTTCCGCTCTAATCAGACAAAGGAGGGTAAGGACCCGCTAAGTTCTTACTTTTTCATGTCTACAACCCAGCTCATCCGATTACTAGAGAGATGAACCCAACCCAGAATATGAACCGTAAAAGAAAACACCTATTAAACCGATCACAAGAATACCAGTTACAGTACCTATCAGCCAAAGAGGAATCCTTCCAGTAGTATCGGCCATTTCCCCTACTTTCCTCCACATTTCATCAAGTGGTCATGCTAGAGACAAA